TTAAACAACCTCAATCCGCCCCTCTCACAGTAGAAGAACAGATAATGACTATTTATACCGGAACGAATGGTTATCTTGATTCATTAGAAATTGGGCAGGTAAGAAAATTTATTGTTGAATTACGTACTTACGTAAAAACGAATAAACCACAGTTCCAAGAAATAATATCTTCTACGAAGATATTTACCGAGGAAGCAGAAGTCCTTTTAAAAGAAGCAATTCAAGAACAGATGGAACGCTTTCTACTTCAGGAACAAGCATAAACCAATTGATCCCTCTTAAACTTAATAAATATTAATTTTTTTATTATTAAATATATATAAATACCTTTCTTCCCATAGATATCTAAAAAGAAAAACTTCCCATAGATATCTAAAAAAATATATGGAAAAAATTTGCGTCCAATAGGATTTGAACCTATACCAAAGGTTTAGAAGACCTCTGTACCTATCCATTAGACAATGGACGCTTTTCCGATTTTTTCGCCTTTTTTTACTTTGACCTTCCTATTTCTTATTCCCGAAATAGAATCGGATTGTATATGAGATGAGAAAATTTTTTGAATTGTGTATTCAACTCAATGATGCATTAATTAATATATAATAGAGCGGGTAGCGGGAATCGAACCCGCATCGTTAGCTTGGAAGGCTAGGGGTTATAGTCGACGTTGATTTATTATTTTTAACGTCTCTAATTCAAAACCGAACATGAAACTTTGGTTTCATTCGGCTCCTTTATGGAAAATGGAGAAATTCCCAGATCCAAATATAAGACGGGAACGAAATTACAAAAAAAAAATTTCACCCATAACATCTATGTCAGCTTTTTGTATGAATGCATTCAACTCAAAACAACTTGCTTTCTAGATGATCCCTCTAGAAGAGGGGATTCTAACAATCTTTCTAGTTACTTCGTTCTCTATTTCTATTTGAGAGAATCCTAAGGAAAAGTATTTTGTTTCCCCCGAGCTAAAATAAAACAAACAAAAAGAAATATGTTGATTGAGGCCTCTAGTAAACTAAAGTCATCATTTAATAGCTATTTTGCTTCTCTCTAACAAAATGGAAGATTTAGTTACGATTAGAAAACTCTTTTTCTATCTTCATCCATGGATCTCTTACTTATACTCATTCAATTGGAACTATTGATCCAATTCAAAAAAAATTCATGTTTCGTAATTTCATAATCCAACTTTTCAATTTATAATTGACTTTTGGATACAAATCACGAGAATGTGTAATTTTCCTCAAATTTTTCATTGAGAGGTAAAGGATTAATTCCTTTTAAGAAATAAAGTTTTTGATCGGAATAGTAATCAAACCGGGAGACCCCTTAACTATTAAAGGGTTAGTAGAACGAATCGCACTTTTACCACTAAACTATACCCGCTACAGTTCGATTATTGTATTGAAATGGAACTTTTGTCGAACACTGAAATTGGCCGTAATCAAGATAGGATCATAAAAGAATCATGTTTCGTAGGAGGACTTAATGAGATTATGAAAAGATAGTTAAATAACTTAAAAAAGTTCTATTTTTTTCCTGAAGGAGGTTTGATAGATACGGTTCACAAAAACTGCTAAAGTTATAACTTATAACTATAATAGAATCCAAAAAATAGAATAGAAAAAACGAAAAAATGGAAGCAAAAGGGGGAGGAAAAGATAATAAGAAATGGCATCTTGGTTTCATTCTCTATCTAGAGAAAATAATCAGATAAATCATTTTCTTTATTGTATAATCCATCGAAACAAAAAAAGGCCTGGCGAGGTACTGATCAGGCCAGGCCATGGGAATAGGGGGAATAATAAAAGGCCCTTTCGCGCAAAGAAGTATTTCTTTTTTTTTTTTTCTTTATTTCTTTTTTTTTTTTTGTTTATTTTATTATAATATCAAAATTATATTGAATATATATATTCTATTGTAATTGTGTTGTGAATCTTTTATTAAATCTTTAGAATTTATCTAACTTATTGGAATTTCAGATAAAACTTGTACTTAGTTGTATTACACAATACAACTTGTATATTTTCTAGATATATATTATTGTTATATAGAATTTTATTTCGAATTTTATTAATATTAAACAATATAAAAATATTATTTAATATTTTTATATTTTTCCATGGGGAGAGATGGCTGAGTGGACGAAAGCGTCGGATTGCTAATCCGTTGTACGATTCATTTGTACCGAGGGTTCGAATCCCTCTCTTTCCGTTTCCGTTAATGATTTAATAGTTGATTTATCTTTCGAATTTATGAAATCTTTTTTGTTTTTACAAATTATATAGAATTTCAAATATCAAATAGAATTTTTTTATATTTGAAATTCTATTTTATTTTAAAAATTAGAAAAATATATATATATGAAAAATAAAGTAAATAAAGAATTCCTTTTTTTATTCTTCGCGTCCAGGATTACGTCCTGGATCATTAGATAGAAATCCGAAAATGAAGAGAGAAACAAAGAATATCACTACTGTGTAAACAAAGAGTTTGAGAGTAAGCATTACACAATCTCCAAGATCATTTTTTTTTTTGAAAAAAGAGAATAGATTCTCTATTTTTATATCACATATCCTATTTTGATACCGAAAACAAAAGTAGTTTTTAGAAATCGAAAATAATTTTTTGTTAATGTAATTAAATTTAAATTAAAGTAATAAATAAAAAAATTATTATCTTATCTATTATTTTACTTATCAAAAATCTTTTTATACCCACTTGTGGAGGATCACAATAAGGTTTTTCATTCACGGAAAATGAAAATAGTTAGAATGGGAAAATGAGGCGATACGAATCGCGGCTATTCAAGAATTTTCATGTTTGAATCAAGAGTTCATACTGTAAGACTTGTCTGATCTTATCAATTATTAGCATTAGAATCGTTTTTCTCGAAAAAATTATTCATTTTTCTAGGACAAGATGAAAGATTTTATCGAAAGCTTACAGCAGCTTGCCAAACAAAGGCTAAGAGAAAAAAGAGTACAGGTATGACTGGCATAAAATCTACGATTGGACTCAAAAAAGCGTAGGCTTCGGGTAATTTGACTAAGAAAAAACTACTCGAATAAAGGGCAGAATTAAGACAGATCAAACTTAAGATATTTAGCATAACAGACATTTTGTTTTTAAGATAATTGTTTTTTGATTGAATTCTTCATAGAAGGGAAAGATGAAGAAAAAAAAAAAGAAAGATAAAAAATCCTTCTTTTTTTTTTGAACTTACTCACTCAACCAAAAAACCTTCCATTCTCCTTTGAGAATAGAAAAAATTCTACTTTCATACAATATCTTAATGGAATTATATGTAATGATCAATAAATTCAGTTTAATTCTAATTCTATATCTACATGCGTCAAAATACTAACAACAGAATCTAATTGATTCTTTAGATATTTTGGCTGGAATTGACGAACAATCAATAACAACATTAGTCTTTATTAGTGTCGAATAAAAATCAAAGTGGGGCGTGGCCAAGTGGTAAGGCATCGGGTTTTGGTCCCGCTATTCGGAGGTTCGAATCCTTCCGTCCCAGAGCAAGAGCATGGGTAATTCTAGTAAATAATTAAGATTGCATTTTTCCGTTTCTAAAGTGTAATATTGGATAGAATTTGATTCTTTCTGCTAATGATTCTAACCAAAACGAACGAACCTTAGCTTTTTTTCACATTTAACAAATTTACAAAAAAAAAGGATGATAAGTGTTCAAAGGATGCACAGATACAACTGAATCGGTTGGGGATTTAGGCAAGATGGGGTTATAGATTACACGAATTTGAATTCCAAAAAAAAAGTTGTCATATATCTATCCCCTTATATTCATATAGAATAGAAGGAAGTTTGTTATTTTTTTATTCATTCCGGGAAAATCAATTTTCTTTTTCAAATCGATTTTTTCATTTTATTTTTTATTTTCTTTATTGAAAAAGAAAATGAAAAATAACTATATATATAGAATATATCTTATGTACCGACTGTCCTAACTGAACCAATGACTATTCATGATTCCATAATTGAATCAACCGCATAGCGGTTCCAAATTCGAGGAATGTTATGGTAAAACTTCGTTTGAAACGATGTGGTAGAAAGCAACGTGCGACTTGAAGGACATGCTCTGTTGTGGATTCTTATATCCATCATTCTCTAATCTAATTAAAGGATGCTCTTGACTCGACATCCTTTGTTCTGTTCCATTCGAACCCGCTTTGTTGGGATGTAATGGAAATAGTACATGATGGAGCTCGAGTAGAAAGTATTGATTCATTTCTTAAGGGGGAAGGGTCTAGGGTTAGTGTCAATCAATAAGTTGGAACAACTTCGTAAGTATATCTTTGACAGAGATATCGAAAGGATCCAAATCAAGCAAGTTTCAAACCCTAAAGGAAATTTTGTTGGAATTGATAAAACCTTTTCGATAAAAATTATATATATCGTGTGGGAATCCACCGTTCATATGATTCTTTGATAGAAAGAAATAACAAAAAGGTATGTTGCTGCCATTTTTGAAAGGATTAAAAATCAACGAAGTAATGTCTAAACCCAATGATTCAAAACAAAGATAAAGGATTCCGGAACAAGGAAAAATACTTTCTTTTCTATTTTCGATTTGAATTGTCGCACCAATTCAATTAACAATTGGCTTTGAATCAGAATGCAGAAGTCAAATCGATTCTAAATGAGACAAATAAAGGGTATTCGAGACTGCTCAATAAATGAAATGCCAAAGGATTTTCCTTTGAGCTATTTGAAAGTTATTTAACTTGAGTTATGAGTATACAATGATTTTATTTTTTTAGGAAAGAAAAAGGACTTAATTCTTCATTTAATTCATTTGATGATTTTATGGACTTTTTTGATTTGCCATTAAAATACCTAACTTCGAATCATTTTTCTCGAGCCGTACGAGGAGAAAACTTCCTATACGTTTCCAGGGGGGGTTGTTGTTGATCTAATCTATCCCAATGAGCCGTCTATCGAATCGTTGCAATTGATGTTCGGTCCCGAAGAGAGGGAAGAGATTTGCGGAAAGTGGGTTTTTATGATCCAATAAAGAATCAAACTTATTTAAATGTTCCCGCTATTCTATATTTTCTTGAAAAAGGCGCTCAACCTACGGAAACAGTTTATGATATTTTAAAGAGGGCAGAGGTTTTTAAAGAAATTTCGACTTAATTAAAAGAAGTTCAATTAATGAAATAAAAAAAAAAGAAAGAATGAGGTTCTAGCTTGGTATAACTTTTTTTTATTCTTCCCTTTCTATTCATTTATTTATGTAGATCCTTTATGTAGTGCCAATCCAACACAAGTTTTTTTACTTTGTTATACTTAACTTATATTTTTTCCTTAGATTTCAATTTCATAATTTCTATTATCTTTATATTTATTATTTTATTAATTTAAATTAATAAATGAAATTTTGTTATATATTTGTTATATAATATATATATTATATACTTTTCAATTCAATAATTTGAATTCAATATTTTGATTTCAATTTAATTTGATTTTTTTTCTTTTTACATTGTAATTGTATTTTTCATATTGACAAGAGTGTATTGAACAAATATAATTCAATCGTGAAGTAAAAATCAATAAAAAATGGTATGTCTTCCGCCCAATACATAGAGGTTTCTTTTTTTTTTTTACTTTATTCAAGGATTCGTTGAATTTGTTGCCATACAAAATTTTGATTCAAAACAAAAAAAATGGATATGGATAATGATAATATTTGATTTAGATTTTTTTATCTAAAAATTTCTTGTATTGTCAGCTGATCTCTTTGTTTTTATGTTCAGAATCCATTAGAAAACTTTGTTTGGTTTTTTTGATAATTCAACATTTTGATTACAGATTACAATCAAAGTTTTCTAATGGATTCTTTTGATCCCGATTGTATCTCCATAACATATCTATTTTGGGGGTTGCTAACTCAACGGTAGAGTACTCGGCTTTTAAGTGCGGCTAGGATCTTTTACATATTTGGATGAAGCAAGGGATTCGTCTACATCATCGGTAGAGTTTATTAGACCACGACTGATCCTCAAAGGAAATGAGTGGAAAAAAGAGCATGTCGTATCAATAGAGAATTCGGAGAATATTTCATTCGTACCAAATCGATACCAAACGTTATTTGAATTGAATGAAATGAATTCTAAAGTTGGGTCGATTGAATAAATGGATCGAGCCTTTTGGTTCAAATTCTAGGGAAAGAAAGAGCAACGAGCTTATCTTCGTAATTTGAATGATTACCCGATCTAATTAAACGTTAAAAAAAATTAGTGCCTGATGCGGGAAAGACTTCTCCCACGAGTGGATTATTTCGTTTTCAGTGAATCCTAACTATTAGATTATCCATTTTCTATATGGAGATGAATGTGTAGAAGAAACAGTATATTGATAAAGATACTTTTCCAAAATCAAAAGAGCGATTGGGTTGAAAAAATAAAGGATTTCTAACCATCTAATTGGTTTGTTATAGGATAACAAACCAATTAGATGGAAAAAAATAAAGAATCCGTTGATGAAATTACCTGTCTCCGAGGTACCTATTATTTCCGAATAGAATATCTTGTTTTGACTGTATCGCACTATGTATTATTTGATAATTCAAGAAACCCCCTGCTTTTTTTATTTTTGTTTTCGGTCTAATTTTAAATGGAAGAATTTCAAAGATATATCGAACTAGATAGGTCTTGGCAACACAACTTTTTCTATCCACTTATCTTTCAGGAATATATTTATGGATTTGCATATGATCATGGTTTAAATAAATCTATTTTGTTGGAAAATGCAGGCGACAAGAAATACAGTTTACTAATTGTGAAACGTTTAATTACCCGAATGTATTACCAGAATCATTTGATTCTTTCTGCTAATAATTCTAACCGAAATGACTTTTTGGGGCACAAGCACAAGAATAATTTGTATTATCAAATGATATCAGAAGGATTTGCAGTCATTGTGGAAATTCCATTTTCCCTACTGTTAATATCTTCCCTAGAGGCAAAAGAAAAAAAAATAGTAAAATCTCATAATTTGCGATCAATTCATTCAATATTTCCTTTTTTCGAGGACAAATTCTTACATTTAAATTATGTGTTAGAAATATTAATACCTTACCCTATACATCTAGAAATCTTGGTTCAAACTCTTCGTTACTGGGTGAAAGATGCTTCTTCTTTGCATTTATTACGATTCTTTCTTTATGAGTATCGTAATTGGAATAGTCTTATTACTCCTCCAAAATCCATTTCTTTTTTATCAAAAAGGAATCAACGATTATTCTTGTTCCTATATAATTTTCATGTATGTGAATACGAATCCATTTTCGTTTTTCTCTGTAACCAATCCTCTCATTTACGATCAACTTCTTTTGGAGCCCTTCTTGAACGAGTTTCTTTTTACGGAAAGCTAGAATATCTAGTAAAAGTGAGTACTTTTACTAAGGATTTTCGCGTTATCTTATGGCTTTTCAAAGACCCTTTTCTGCATTATGTT